TATGACGAATGTGCTAACTATGTATATGACGCCGAAAATAGACCTATTTGATATCACCCTTCAATTCGAATTAGCAAAAGCAATGTCTCCTTGCATAATATGGATTCCAAACATTCATGATCTGCATGTGAATGAGTCGAATTACTTATCCCTCGGTCTATTAGAGAACTATCTCTCCAGGGATTGTGAAAGATGTTACACTGGAAAGATTCTTGTTATTGCTTCGACTCATATTCCCCAAAAAGTGGATCCCGCTCTAATAGCTCCGAATAAATTAAATACATGCATTAAGATACGAAGGCTTCTTCTTCCACAACAACGAAAGCACTTTTTCATTCTTTCATATACTAGGGGATTTCACTTGGAAAAGAAGATGTTCCATACTAACGGATTCGGGTCCATAACCATGGGTTCCAATGCGCGAGATCTTGTAGCACTTATCAATGAGGCCCTATCAATTAGTATTACACAGAAGAAATCCATTATAGAAACTAATACAATTAGATCAGCTCTTCATAGAAAAACTTGGGATTTTCGATCCCAGATAAGATCGGTTCAGGATCATGGGATCCTTTTCTATCAGATAGGAAGGGCTGTTACACAAAATGTACTTCTAAGTAATTGCCCCATAGATCCTATATCTATCTATATGAAGAAGAAATCATGTAAGGGAGGGGATTCTTATTTGTACAAATGGTACTTCGAACTTGGAACGAGCATGAAGAAATTCACGATACTTCTTTATCTTTTGAGTTGTTCTGCCGGATCGGTCGCTCAAGATCTTTGGTCTTCATCCAGACACGATGAAAAAAATTGGATCACTTCTTATGGATTCGTTGAGAATGATTCTGATCTAGTTCATGGCCTATTACTATTATTACTATTAGAAGTAGAAGGCACTCTGGCTCTGGCGGGATCCTCACGGACAGAAAAATATTGCAGTCAGTTTGATAATAATCGAGTGACATTACTTCTTCGGTCCGAACCAAGGAATCAGTTAGATATGATGCAAAATGGATCTTGTTCTATCGTTGATCAGAGATTTCTATATGAAAAATACGAATCGGAGTTTGAAGAAGGGGAAGGGGCCCTCGATCCGCAACAGATAGAGGAGGATTTATTCAATCACATAGTTTGGGCTCCTAGAATATGGCGCCCTAATCTATTTGATTGTATCGAAAGGCCCACTGAATTGGGATTTCCCTATTGGACTGGGTCATTTCGGGGCAAATGGATCATTTATCATAAAGAGGATGAGCTTCAAGAGAATGATTCGGAGTTCTTGCAGAGTGGAACCATGCAGTACCAGACACGAGATAGATCTTCCAAAGAACAAGGCTTTTTTCGAACAAGCCAATTCATGTGGGACCCTGCGGATCCATTCTTTTCCCTATTCAAAGATCAGCCCTCTGTCTCTGTGTTTTCACGTCGAGAATTCTTTGCAGATGAAGAGATGTCAAAGGGGCTTATTGCTTCCCAAACAAATCCTCCTACATCTATATATAAACGCTGGTTCATCAAGAATACGCAAGAAAAGCACTTCGAATTGTTGATTCATCGCCAGAGATGGTTTAGAACCAATAGTTCATTATCTAATGGACCTTTCCGTTCTAATACTCTATCCGAGAGTTATCAGTATTTATCAAATCTGTTCCTATCTAACGGAACGCTATTGGATCAAATGACAAAGACATTGTTGAGAAAGAGATGGCTTTTCCCGGATGAAATGAAACATTTGATTCATGTAACAGGAGAAAGATTCCCCATTCCTTAGCCGTAAAGATATGTGCCCATGAAAAGGGGATTAAGTGGAACAGAATTGGCCGGATGGTAGAGTCGTGGAAACACTTGTTTCTTCCATCTTTTTGGCCTTAACTCCGTGGAACAATATGCTACTGCTGAAACATGGAAGAATTGAAATCTTAGATCACTATGTGTGGATGATATGAACTGCTTAAACAAGAATTCTTGAACGGCGAAAGAGCCTATTACTCGCTACATCAAACAATTTAGACTAATGAAACCATGTAAATCCATCGGAAAATACGCATGTCCGCTGAAATGGTTGTTGCTATCTGCTCCAATAACGAATCATTGGTTTCATTGAATAACTAAAGAAGATAGATAGACCTTTCTCTTCGTCTCAGGTCGATGGATGGAAGATCTCCCATACGGATATCCAGCGGATATCCAGTTGACCGAGCCTAATTCTAATTGCTTTGTTCCGAAGCAAAGATATCCACGGAGGCGGGTTCGTCCTATTCAGATATTCACGACCAAGAGGTACGATCCTCTTTCGGATAGGCCCTGAAAGGAGAAGGAAGGCTGGAATGCCAACAGACGTCTGTCTATTCTCTAATTCACCCGACCCGATAGTACCCATTCAGTGCCAAAGTCACTGAATGGGTAAGTCGCCAATCCCTAATGTAATGTACTTTCTTTGCTGGGTTACGGGTACTGGTGGGTATTTTACCAGAGGTTTTTCTATCAATCTACCTTG